GCATCGGCTCATATACGGAACGTCTCGAAATAATACCGGGGGCGGGCGATTCAATTAACCGAGATTCCGAAGCTGAAATCTCACCCCTACCATCAATAGGTTTAGCCAGAGCATTTATAACACGACCCAAATAAGCCTCGCTCACTGGTATCTGAGCAATTCTTCCTGTTGCTTTTACAGAACTTCCCTCTTGTATCATCAAACCGTCACCCATTAACACAACACCAACATTATTGGATTCCAAATTAAGAGCAATGCCTATTGTACCCTCTTCAAATTCTACTAATTCACCTGCCATTACTTCATCAAGACCATGAATACGAGCAATGCCATCGCCTACTTGAAGTACGGTGCCAGTATTCACAATCTTGACTTCTCTATTATATTGCTCAATACGTTCACGGATAATATTACTAATTTCGTCGGCTCGAAGGGTTGCCATGAGTCTTGCTTAATTCTTTTTCCGAAGCAAAGGAAAAATCGATAAATAATGCCTACAGTAGAAGGACTAGTCAGTTATTTCTTTCATCGCCCCAAACATACCAATATTAGCACTGATGGTGCGTAAATGTAACTCGTTGTTCAAACAACTATTCAGAGTTCCTAGAGCCCCTTGTAAGGCTTGTTGAAAAACGCGTTGTCTGACTTGATTAATCGCTCTTTGTTGTTCAAACTGAATAGTTTCGTTTTTGTAATTTTCTAATCGTTCCAAATTCTGATAAGTTGAATTAATCAAATTCAATTTTTCTCGTTCTATCTCGGAGTATCCATTCACTCGAAACTCATCCGCTTCTATTTTCACTTTACGTAAGCGGGCCTTGGCTTTTTCCAGCTTTTCAATGGCCCCTTCGCGCAGCTCTTCTGAATTTCGAATAGTACTCAGGATTCTCTGTTTTCGATTATCTAATAAATCACTTAATGAAAGTAGATTATCTTCCCATTAATTTTTAAAATTCCATGATCTCTTCCCGAACCAAACATGAATCTTTCGGTTCATTTGGCTCTCACGCTCACTTACTTATGGGGCATTCCCATATCTCTTTTTTTTATTATGTAATGAGCTTATCCTCTCTTCTCTGCTCGGATTCCAAAATATTAAATCATTGATCCAAGACCAGAATATTCGTAGGACTCTTCCGACCAGACAAAAAATCTGTAATTATCGGCAAGGTTGTTTTTTTATTTCTTTTTCTTCAAATCCAAAAAATTCCGCTTACTTTTTACTTTAATACATAGGTCGTCCATTCCGCATTGGATAAAAAAAGAATAGGATTCCCTTTTTCCAGTAAAAGGTTCAAATCATTTTATCGATATGAGTGTTCTATATCGGATAAAACGCAACTATTCATTTTGAAACCATCTCTATACTAACATAGTGGTAGAAAGAGCACCAATGTTGCGCCCGGACTTCAAACAATTTAGCTTTAACCATGTTTAGGGTCCCATATTATTGGTTGATAGAAAATAAAAGGTTATTTACCAATGAATCGCGAAATGCTATGGTTCGTACATATGATTTCTGAATTTATTCAGAAGTAATTCGCGAGATCGTGCACCTCCCTTTCCTAGTTATTCTCTTTCCTAGTTGTAAAGAATAAAGCGCAGCTGGTTAGATCCAGCTTATTCTTGAAATAAACAACTCGCACACACTCCCTTTCCAAAAAAAATTAATACACCAAGGACTACACTTAGATTTATTGGATTTGTTGCTAAAATATCGGTATTAAACCCGAAACTCCCGGCGGATGGCCAGTGGCCCAAGGAAACGAAAGAATCGGTTACATTTTTCATACGATCTCCTTTTATAGATAGGACTAAATTGAACATAGTTCTTTTTTTATTACTTCGCCCTTTTTTATTTTATTTGATTTCCTTATTTCTATTTCTCAATATATTAAATTATTAGAATTAGGTCCAGGTCTCATATCAATTGCGAATACCTCGTTTGTTGCAACGCTTCTCCTAAAAAGGGGGTTCCGTTGGACTGAGAACGGGAAGGAAAAAAGCGAGTGGATCCGAGAATTCCCGATCCTCAAATTAGTCCTTCCCACGGGGTATTATCTCAACGAATGAATAAGTTAAAGTTATTGTAGGAGTGAAATCTTGATATAATTAGAAAAATCAAGCGGCAAATCCAAGGTAATAAAAAAAGAAAGACAAAACAAGGAATTTTCTAGGATTAAACAAAGGGATTTGCAAATAAAAGCGCTAATGCCACGACCAATCCATAAATTGTTAAAGCTTCCATAAAAGCCAGACTAAGCAATAAAGTACCTCGTATTTTACCCTCTGCCTCTGGTTGTCTCGCGATACCTTCTACGGCTTGGCCCGCAGCAGTACCTTGACCAACTCCAGGTCCAATAGAAGCCAGCCCTACAGCCAATCCAGCAGCAATAACGGAAGCAGCAGAAATCAGTGGATTCATGGTAAGCTCCTCGCATAAAAATAAAGAAATGGTTAATGATACAAGCAACCAATGAATTATGACTTATTATTCTTT